TGGAACAATCGCGAATCTCTAGTAACTGGCCGAGCCGCTAAAGTAGCTAAAGTGGTGATGAATCCCGTCAGTAAAATGGGTCCTATGGAAAGTCCATCGATTCCTGGTCTCCAGTGAAAATCAAAAATATTTATCCATTTATAAGCCTCCTCTAATTGGATTAACGGATCGTCCAATTTGAAATGATAACAGAACGCATAGGTCGTTAGAAGGAGTTCTAATAAGCATATACTAATAGTATACCACCGAACCGCCTTATTTTTATTCCCTCTATAGGGGAGAAATAAAATTGATGAACCCGCGGATATCGGCAAAACAACAATTATTGTTAACCAAGGAAAATAACTCGTGGTAAAGACAAGATAGACTTTGACCAGAAAAACCCGCGCTCGAAATAATTTATCGAGTACGGGTTTTTGTCGGTAAAGAGGAATCAAATGGATTCAAGTGGATTTTTCTGGAACATATCAATAAGCTAGACCCATGCTGCGAGTTGTCTCATGCCATAAGTAAACCCGAACACTCAAGAAATCCGTTGGACAAGCGGATTCACATCTCTTACAACCTACACAGTCCTCTGTTCTTGGAGCAGAAGCAATTTGTTTAGCTTTACATCCGTCCCAAGGTATCATTTCCAATACATCTGTGGGGCAGGCTCGTACACATTGAGTACACCCTATACATGTATCATAAATCTTTACTGAATGTGACATTGGCTCTATAAATTTATTGAACTTTATCAATTTTCGATCTGGTTATAAATCAGTAGTAATTGAATTATATATATATTGTGTACGCCAGACGAATCAGTGGTTTATCAGAATTTTTTGATAATCAATCTACTTCTGGATCTGTTCATGAGCGAGGGCCAAGGTACTTTGATTTCTTATGTTTCAACAAACATGGTCATACGAATCATACATGCTAGTTCTAAATTAGTGAATATATTATAGATATATATCTGTCTTTATTTATATCATTACGACTATTTATTCAACAAATTCGATTGATTGATACGAGTTGATTTTCTGTTACGATGGATCGATGAAACAATAGCCGGCCCAATAGCGGCTTCAGCGGCTGCAATAGCTATAACAAAAATCGAGAAAATATCTCCTTTTAATTGACGACTATCAAACAAATCAGAAAATGTTACGAGATTTATATTAACCGCATTCAATATAAGCTCAAGACACATAAGTGCTCTAACCATGTTTCGGCTTGTGATCAATCCATAAATACCAATAGAAAATAAATAGGCACTCAAAATAAGTACATGTTCGGTCATCATTGACCAACTCCTCATCAATCTTGATTCATTTCATTTCAATATGAACAACAATTTAACCGATTTGATTGACTAGAATATAACAAGTACGAAACAAAGTAAAGTATTAGTAATGGGTCGAACTAAACCCCTTTCAATTTAATATATGAACAATAGAATATGAAAATGGAACTAAAGGAAAATAGATGTGATAACAATAACATGGAACAAAAAAAGACTTTTTTATTTGATTTTGGATTTCTAATTCTAAGTATTTATTACTTATTACTGCCGGGCCATAGCAATTGCACCTATCAAAGCAACTAAAAGAATTATAGAAATGAGTTCAAATGGGAGGTAAAAATCTGTTGATAAATGAATCCCAATTTGTTGAACGTTACTTGTTAGGTCCTGCTCTATAATCTGGTTTAATCTTGTAGTCCAAATAATCCCGTACCACGACGTATCCGAGATAGTAGTAATTAGTGAAAAAAGAATACTTGTACAAACCAGTGAAGTGACCCCATCCCCAACGGTCCAAAGATAGAAATCATTGTAATATTCTGAACCATTCATGAACATCACAGCAAATACGATTAAAACATTTACAGCTCCCACATAAATAAGGAGCTGTGCAGCAGCTACAAAATGAGAGTTAGATGGAATATGGAATAAAGATATACAAACAAGAACCAATCCCAATGAAAAAGCAGAATAAATTGGATTGGTAAGTAAGACCACCCCCAGACCTCCTAATATAAGACCTGATCCCAGAAATACTAAAAGAATATCATGTATTGGTCCAGGTAAATCCATTATGTGTAAAATAAGAGATAAATAAGTCGAAATATTTCATAAACTTACTAACCGATTCAAGAAAAAAGAGGTTACCTTATTTTTTTTTTTTCTTGTATATGATATATTCCTAATTGAATTGAATCCTAATGGGGTGTGGATTGATATAGATACAGTTATTGGATCAATCCCGCTACTGTATCTGAAAGAGTAGTTCGGAATTGTATATTTTGAAATCATCACAGATATATGAATCCATTCTAAATAAAAATTAAGCCTTGATTCTCACCAATCAATAGTTATGATTTGTAGTTACTGACCTAGCAAAATGAAAGAAACCTCACTCCTTTATTTTGACTTTAGATAAAAACGGAATCTTAGTAATTGGTAATCGTTCTTGAATCAAGAGGTTTATCTCTGGTTATTTTTATTTGAGTCGAATTCATAATTGTTCGAATTGTGTAATCTCCAATTACTGACATTGGTAACCGACCCAAAGCAATTTGATTATAATTCAATTCGTGACGATCATAAGTAGAAAGTTCATATTCTTCAGTCATTGATAAACAGTTTGTTGGACAATACTCGACGCAATTACCACAAAATATACAGATTCCAAAATCAATACTATAATTAAGCAATCGTTTCTTTCTAATATCTGTTTCCAATCTCCAATGAACAACGGGTAGATCTATGGGGCATACCCGAACACATACTTCACAAGCAATGCATTTATCAAATTCAAAGTGGATTCGACCACGAAAACGCTCCGATGTGCTCGATTTTTCATAAGGATATTGAATAGTCACAGGTAAACGATTCACGTGGGATAAGGTAATCATGAAACTTTGACCAATGTACCTTGCAGCTCGTATTGTTTGTTGACCGTAATTCATGAACCCAGTCACCATAGGGAACATATCGTCGATATCCATGAATAATTTAATTTGATGTTTCTTTCTCTTGCTCTAGATAGGTTATGAATCTAGAATATCACAGTCTATTACAGCGAAACGAGTTGGGAAGAAGTTGTTAATAATAGATTACCTAGAGAGATAGGTAAAAGAAATTTCCACCCAAGATTAAATAGTTGGTCCATTCTCATCCTAGGTAAAGTCCATCTTGTTGTGATAGAAATGAACAGGAACAAATAAGCTTTAGATAATGTAATAAGGATACCAATTGTCATTCCAAAGACTCCACTCGTTTTATTTATTCCGAAAGGTTCAGGGATGAATATATACGGAATAGAGAGATTCCACCCACCGAAGTAAAGAACTGTTACAAATAATGACGAAACTAGTAGATTTAGGTAAGAAGCAACGTAAAATAAACCAGATTTGATACCTGAATATTCGGTTTGATAACCTGCTACTAATTCCTCCTCTGCTTCTGGTAAATCAAAAGGTAATCTCTCACATTCCGCTAGGGAAGAAATTAGAAAAACTATAAATCCTATAGGTTGACGCCACAGATTCCACCCCCAAAACCCATATTTTGACTGTGCCTCAACTATATCAACTGTACTTGAACTGTTAGATAATCATAGTCGATGATAACATCACTATTCCCATCGCTATTCCAGAACCGCACATGAAACCTCAGCTTCATACGGCTCCTCGATGGCCACAAATAAATCTAAAGACTGGCTATTATTGCCTCGGCATGTTTGTAGTGTAGATAGAGTAAAGATGCATCGAAGAGTCCCGAATTAGACCAACGGAATTCTGTCTGCCATAATAAGAAATAAAAAGCGCTTCCGAATTGATCTCATCCTTTACTTTCTAATTAGAATTAGAACTCTCTTTGTTCAGTAATAACTTAATCCTTCAATAAAATACTCGTTGTTTCAATAGATATTTCGACCCATATCTTTCGTACGAAAAATAATTAGACACTTGTTCATGAGTTATAGTTGATGAATCTTGATAAAAATTCTATCTGTATGAATAGAATTGAGGAAAGAAAGAATAAACAAAGATCTCTTATTATTCAGTTTTCCTATTGCATTCCATTTCTTTCGTTCCTGTTCTTCTTTCTCACTCAGAAAAGGGGTTTCTAAAAAAAGAAAATCAAAGGATTACTTCGTTCTCGACAGTCATTTATTTAATCAGTGGATAGAAGCATACTCTGGATCGGAATCTTGAGGAAGTACTGCTTTGCTTTTTCATTTCTACGAACTTAAAGTCCTCATTATGATTCCTTTTATGCAGAAATATCCCTTTGGATACCTTACATTATTTCCATCACCAATCCTTTGTGTACCTTTGTGTTCCTAACCGTCCACTCATTTTGGATTGATCCCCGATATGGTAATACATACATATACAACAGTAGAAACTCCATACAGTTGATCTTTTGCACCCGCTTCAAGTCATGATGACTAATCAACCAATCTTGGGGTAAACAGTTTCGACCGCTTATGTTTACTTCCACTTGACTCTCGTACATAGGGAATGAGAGTCAATCTCCTTACTGCAAATTCATAAGCTGTTTTGTTTCACTCATATAACTATCTGGTTTAACTCATCAACCCGAATGATGAATAAAAAGAGAAAGATATCTATTCAATACATTCAACCTCTTTCCTAGAAATAAAGGAAAGAGGTAAGGGTTCATGTTCCAACGAATCACACGTAGAGATATTGATAACACACACGGAGTTAATGGTATTTCATAACTAATAGATTGAGCAGCAGCTCGTAGACCACCTGAAAAGGAATATTTATTATTCGATCCATATCCTGACATAAGAAGTCCAATAGGAGCAATACTGGAAATAGAGATCCATAAAAAAACGCCTATACTAAGATCGGCTAGAACAAGGCGATAGCTAAAAGGAATTACTGAATAGCTTAGTAGAATTGATATGACCGCTATAGAGGGCCCGATACTGAATAAACGAATATCTCCTCTAGATGGGAGAAGATCCTCTTTCAAAAGCAGTTTTGTCCCATCTGCTAGGGCTTGAAGAATTCCCAAGGGACCGGCATATTCAGGCCCGATACGTTGTTGTATCCCTGCAGATATTTCTCTTTCTAACCACACAATCACGAGTACACCTATTGTGATTCCTAATACAGGAGTAAAAATAGGGACAAGCAGCCATAAGAGGTCTATGACCTCTTTTAAGGATTCCGATCTGGAAAAAGAATTGATAGCTTGTACTTCTGTCGTATCAATTATCATTTCAACGATCAACTTCTCCCATAATGATATCTATACTACCTAGTATCGTCATGATATCAGCCAATTTCATTCTTTTAACTAGCTGAGGAAGAATTTGCAAATTGATGAAACCCGGTGGACGAATTTTCCATCTCCAGGGAAAAACACTATTATCCCCTATCAGAAAAATTCCCAATTCTCCCTTTGGGGCTTCTACTCTCACATAAAGTTCTTGTTTCGACAATTCAAAGGTGGGAGAAGGCTTTTTACTAATGAATCGATATTCAAAATCATTCCATTCGGAATCCTTTGCTCTATCAAAGCGTCGAACTTCTAAATTCTCATAGGGCCCCCCCGGAATTCCCTCTAGAGCCTGTTGAATAATTTTTATGGATTCCGTCATTTCATTGATTCGTACTAAATAACGAGCTAATGAATCTCCTTCTTTTTGCCACTGGACTTCCCAATCGAATTCATCGTAACACTCATAATGATCAACTTTACGAAGATCCCATTGGATTCCGGAAGCTCGTAACATTGGTCCTGATAAACCCCAATTTATTGCTTCCTCCCCACCAACAATGCCCACTCCTTCAACTCGTTCCAAAAAAATAGGATTTTGCGTAATAAGCTTTTGATATTCAACAACCCCCGTTAAAGAATAATCGCAGAAATCCAAACATTTATCTATCCAGCCATGAGGTAGATCAGCAGCGACCCCCCCGATACGGAAATAATTATGCATCATTCGCATACCTGTGGCAGCTTCGAATAGGTCATATAGCAATTCCCTTTCTCTGAAAATATAGAAGAAGGGAGTCTGTGAACCGATATCCGCCATAAAAGGTCCAAGCCATAATAAATGAGAAGCTATACGACTCAGCTCCAGCATAATGACTCTGATATAGCTGGCTCTTTTAGGTACTTGAATATTTCCTAATTGTTCTGGTGCGTTTACTGTTATTGCCTCTGTGAACATAGTAGCTAAATAATCCCAACGTGTTACATAAGGAAGATATTGTATAATTGTTCGGTTTTCTGCAATTTTTTCCATCCCTCTGTGTAAATAACCCAATATGGGCTCGCAGTCAATAACATCTTCACCATCTAGAGTAACGATAAGTCGAAGAACACCATGCATTGATGGGTGGTGAGGACCCATATTAACTATCATGAGGTCTTTCCTTGTAGCCGGTACATTCATATGTTTTCTTCTCCGATCCATTATTCTATGAATTGCCGAAAACGAAATAAATAAGGTTCATCAAAATTCAAGATCTAATAAACCAAAAAATTCAAACAATCTTCAATTTAACGAGTTTTTGGTTCCCGAATATCTAACTGATCGATTAATTTTTTATAACGCACTCTATTTTTCTTTGACAAATAAGCCAGCAGACGTTGACGTTTTCCCAGAATTTTCCGCAGACCTATCTGAGATAAATAATCTTTTCTGTGCAATTCAAAATGTGAAGTAAGTCTCTGTATCTTATTGGTGAAATTGATTACTTGAAATTCAACAGACCCTTTGTTTTTTTCTTCTTGCAGAATAACCGAGATGAATGAATTTTTGACCATAAAAATAATTCTTCTCTCTCTTTTTTTTTTTTCTTTTCCACAGATATGGATTTTACCAATCAGGAATAATAATAATAATGCCAGTCATTTTGATCTGATACACACAATAATCTGGATTTATTCTTCTATCAAATCAAATTAAAATGAATAAGTACAGTTTTTAATTTGATTCGATAGAAAGGCAATTTCTGCACCCCCAAAAGAAAATGATTTTGGCCTAAGAAGATTCTGACGAATCATTTCTAGATTCAATCCAATCGATACGTCATTGAATCGGTATCATGTATCAGAATGTAACACAGCATGTGTGTACATTTGTCTACTTTCATATACCGGATACGACACGTGATATATAGGAAATGTACCAACCTTCAACTAATTCTGAATCGTGGATACATATGTATCCTTGACATACTGAAACGACTACCATTATTGGTATCAAACCAGTAGCGGTTCATACAAGCTAAATCCTCTAATCGATAATTGGGCCAAAGAAACAATTTGAATTGAATGAATTTATTTATATCCGTATCAATATGCTTGTCCTCATCCAAAAATTGTCCACAGTTCCTTACATTGAAAAATACGGGATTTCTATCCATAACATTCCTATTTCCGGAATTGAAACAAATTAGAATTCTCAATTCTCTACGACGCCTAGGAGATAGAATATTTTCAGGAACAAGCAAATCATAATGATTTTCGTCTCCATTCACAAGCATCTTTTGATGTTGTGCAATGGATCCATTGAAAAAATGATCATCAACATATCTTTTTTCTCGGTATCTTCCATTAGTTTGGTATTTATTATTATGGACCAATGAAATACCTATAGTTTGATACATAATAAATTGTCTATCCCATTTTATAGACAGACGCACCGGTTCGATAATCAATATTCCCCTTTTTATCAATTCCGTAAGAGGTAGACCTTTCTGAATCAACATTACATCCAGGCGCATTTCTCCTCTTTGAATAAAGGATATAGCAATTTCCTTTGGATTTATCAGTCTAAGCAGAAAACAATATACCTTAACATTATTCATCATTCTTTGATTCAAAGGATCATCCCATCTCAATTGAAAAAGCAAATATCTTTTCAGGAAGAACTCTAGTTCCGCTTTCTTGTTACTCTTGGATTGTCCTTTCTTTCCACGTTTTTTAATGTCTGATTCCGTGTAATCCCTTTCAACATCTTTTTTTCGGTTTCGTGCGTCTGAGCCAAGATTTCCTTGGCCAAGCTGTTCTTTTTCTTCTTGATTTCGATTCTCTAATTCAAGGGATTCTTTTTGATTATATGATATACGAAGATCCTTTTTTTGATTTCCATTGATGTTTTTATTTTCACTAATGTTTTCATTTCCATTAAAAATGAAAAGAAGTAATTTGATTGGTACAATCCATGGTTTGATCTTATATGCATCATAAAGTGGCACAAATTCTGAGAAGAACCAAGATTCCAGATTTGATATGGGACGATATAGCATTTCTTCATTCATTCCCATCCAAGCCAAAAACTTTTTTTTTTGATTGGATGGGTTGATTTCTTGATGAATCGTGAGATAGAAAAGATCTTTCTTTTCAATCATTTGATAATAATCAGTTCCAATCTTAGTCATTTTATTAATGTTTGTCCCCGTATCCATATTTGTCCAGGCCTCAATATCGATATTCTTTCTTAGAAAGAAATTGAAAATTTTCCACTCCAAATATTTTCTATCCGTATTTTTACCCGTATCAATAATATACTCTTCTCCTAGATAATCACTAATAGATATATCCCCCAGTACATAAAATGATTCGGGTTTAGGTGTGTTGTAATTATATGGAATCCCTCGGTCCTCATTTACTTGTAATGGGGGTGGATAAATATATGAGTCTTTCTTATCCCCATAATTCATATTTTTATATGAAAAAAGATCATATCTGTAGTTTTTTTTTAACTTTTCTTTTTGACCCGGCAATAAATTCACTTCATAATCATTTTTTTTCTCGTAATGAATGAATGGGTCTTTTTCATATGAATTCTTTTTTGAGTCTTTATTTTTAATCGTACGACGTCGATTGACCCTATTTCTCCATTTTTGCGGTACTAATCTAGACCATCTAGTCTGAGATAAATTGTATTGATAATGACCCTTTAACCAGTTTTTCCACTCATTCATTCCAGAATTCGGAAGTTTTTTATGCCTTGATTTGGAATCAAATATTCTTCTTGTTCCAAAAAAATTCCTTATTCTATCCTTAATAATAAGATATGCTTCGCGATATTGAAGTAGAGATCCCAAACGATATTTGTTAATAACTTGGATTTGTGATAATTTGTAAAATACGGATGCTTGGGAAAAGGAATATAGGTCACAAGAAATCTGTGATTTATTATTGCTGATATTAGAAAGAGAATTTTTTATAGTCGAAATAAAGTGCATTTTTTTTTGATTGATTTCGTCAATCCCTTCTTTATTTTTTTCATCATTGTAAATGTATTTATCGATAATCTTTTTTGTTGATTCAAGGAAAAGTTGTGCATTGACTCTGGGAATATTAATAGTACATAGAAAAATATCCATGTATATTCTTTCACTGAAAAATTTCAGAAAATAGTGCCATTTACGTATGAAAATAAATCCGTCACTTCTTCTTTTTAATATCTGCCGAATATGTTTCTGCGATTCCGATCTTTTATTACCATAACTTGTATCGTTAGGACTAATATTTATATCTGGAGATAGAAATACTTTTCTTTTGTCTTTTGCAGCCCTTTCTATTTGATTTCTGATTAGGGTTGTTCTATCGGACAGATCTTTCATTTTTTTTTCTGTCAGCGAATAATTTGTCCAATCCAGGGATCTAATTCGAAGGGTTGATTCAGGAACAATTTTATTACTGATTATGGTTATGGAATCTTTTCTATTTTCATTTGGTTCATATACTCTCTTGAATCCAAATAAAAAAAAGGGATTTACTTTTGCAAACTCTTTTATTTTTATTTTTAAAAATAGAACTATTTTGAGAATCCATCTTGTTTTTTCTTTTGAGACCTTTATAAACTGTTTTGTTTTTTCTTTGAAAACTCTTAGAACTAGAAAACATTTTTTTTTCGCTTTTCTAATGTTTTTTTCGAGTTCTTTATAAATGGGTTCAAAAAAGGAAGGTTGTTTTCGGGGAGAACCAAAAGGTAGTTCAGTTTCC